GGTGCTTTAGAAAACCAGGAATCGGTATTTGAACCCCGTCTACCATTTACATACCAGGAAGGAGCAGTCCATAGACGGACTCAGCTACAGCAATAGAGAGCGAGCCTAGGCAATGGGAGGTTCGCATTTGCCCAAAGAAGTGCTTTAGTAGCAGAATTTGAAAAGGAATTGATCGTGATAAGTACAAAAAGAATAAGATAGGGAGAGCAATGGATGACTTCCCAAGTAGTTGGTTAGCTCGTGCATCATGGGCAAGCGTGACCTGATCCGTGGTCAATTAAGACCAGAGAGAGCTCTTTTTTCTTGCATCAGCTATGAGAGAGCCGGTAAAGCAGTTGACATACAGAACCCTGAACCATGAGAATTGCCGCCTAGTAAAAGATACCCCGCGTCAAACATTTTGCTGCCAACCAAAACCGATTTCCTTTCTTTCCCAGAAAGCTCGGTAAGAGAGACGGTTGCACCTTGCTCTTCTGAGGCATTTATTTCACTAGCCTTTTTCTTGACACAGCCTTCCAGCTTCACTCCATCCCTAGTAGATTAGAGCACTGAAAGGGGGAGGAACTTCATTGCATCTCTTGGTTCGAGAAAAAAAAAAAAGAAAGGTTAGAACTCATTCGTTGTGGATTTCCACCAACTGCTAATGCCTAATTGTCAAAAAATCCGTCCCAGATAGAAGAACTCCACTTTGGCGGTGGGCTTAGACTAGTCCCCGTCTTCCTCGCCAGTAGCTTTCAAAGGGTTGAAAGCGAGTAAGAGCTGCAAGCGAATTCAGAATTCTCTTACACGATCAAGGCAGGTTTTAGAGAGAATAGCCGGCCCCGACCGCTTCAAAAGCAAAGCGGGGCTGCTGGAAAGATTCCTATAGCGGGGAATCCATCGCCGTTCAGGAACAAGCTGAACGGATCTTTTCCGATATTCGTCTTCGACGAATTCGTGAAGCGGATATTGATCAATATCAGTTTGTACCGGAGGGGGGAGGGGTAATCCCTTTTCCCTTAATCCTGCCTGGGAAGAAGAGATTGACGATTTAGCTCTAAGAGCAAATTCTAATGATCTCGACGTAAATTCAAAGTCAAGGCCTTGCTCTTAAACTATCACCCTGAAAGAAGATACCCAAGTTTGGTGATACTTGAATTTTTTCCCTTGTCCTAACTGGCCAGTCAGTATTTGGTGGTTTCAGAGTGAGTTCGTTGAAACGGGATACCCGTGCCGATAGAATCTCTGGATTCAAGTGCTCGGTCAGATATCTTTCCCTTTATAAATAGAAATCGGCTTTCTGCCTTTATTCGGCTAAGTTTTAGCTTTAGCGTTGGGACTGAACACTTAGGGCATGAAATGCCGGATAAGCATAGAGTGGGGTTGGGGTATGCATTCAATGCCTAGTCGGCTGCCATAGAGTGGGCATAAAATGCCAAGTCGGCTAAGCATGCCATATCGGTCTGAGAAGTATGACCTTAGAATACGATATTAGAATAAGCATGAAATGCTAAGGGAAAATCGACTTGAAAACCATTTTCAATCTCAATGGTGTCAGTTTCGCACGAGCTCATGGGCTAAGAAAACATTTTCCATCGAAGTTCAGTCCAATAGAGAAAGACCATGGTGGTACGACTATCGAGTGGTCCCTAAGAGCTCTGAGGACAGTAGCTCTGTCTCTAACTAATATGAAGGGGCTTTCCAGGAAAGGGGGCTTTCCTTTCTTTCTTTCAACTCTCTTACTGAAAGCGATTGCCTGAATTCAAATTAAGGCTATGAAAGTGAATTCAAAGGGTTCTTGATCTCTTGGAGCAGAACCGAAGATTACCTTATCGGGGGCCTAAACTCCAGTTTTCAGCTTAAAGACCTCTGGGGATTGATTCATAGGATACTGCTCTTAGTCCTCTTTGGATGTATTTCCACTGCCTATTGTAATGATATAAAGCATTCATCCCTGAATGCCCAATGAGGAGTTTGAGTTCAATCTCTGATTGATCTTTCTTTGCCTTATACCGAATTCTATCCCAAAAATGCACTCCTATCCCTATTTCAAATTAAAAGGTCGAGTAGACTAAAGAGACTGGAAATAAGTATATGCTTACTCATACGTAACTAGAAAGCCGTAGGTCCTATACCCCTATCTCACGATTCAAAGCCTTTCTTGGTGGATTACCTTATCGGTACCCTAAACTCAGGTTTGATAGACCTACGAATGCAGCTCTTATCTTTGGACTACGGCATTACACGGCATTCTACAATGAAGAGAGGGATCGGAGATTGATCGCAGTAGCTGGTAAGAAGAGAGATTTTGATTCAGGAAAGGGTCTTGCTATTAACATCTTTCTTGCTTTCGCTACGACCCCTTTGGAACTAGTTCAAATAAGGTCCTCTTGGAACTCTTCTGCGTGCTGCCGGTCTTCCCCTCGCGTGGGGTTCGGGAAGGCCTAATCATTTCATAGGAAGAGCCGAACCGGGCTCCTAACCTTAGGGAACTTCAGAAAGGAAAGGATGAGCGGATATCAGTTCTTACTTGATCATCGTCGCAGACGCGGATCGCAAATGAAGGTCCTTGCTTAGGACATTAACACCTGACCTACGCCTTCGAGAAGCGAGACCTACTCCCATGAAGCCCTCTCTTAGTGACGGTCTCGTCAACAACCGCAGGGGTTATGCGGATTCTGACTCGATCTTCCTAGAATCGCTTTTGAACTTGTTTTAAATTGAAATTTAAAAGGCTGCATTCCAAAATATCATAAGAGAAGAATGCTATCTCTCTAAGTTGTTTAGCTATTCTCATTGACTTCTTTCGATGGTATGCAGATTTGAAAGGAGGAAGACTCAGGAGGCCAAGCTAGAAAGAATTTTTCTCACGTCTGATAGACAGATAACCATACGAGCAAGAGTAGCTACCGTACGAGTGTAATACTTAAAAGGAGACCAAGAGATAGGAGGGAGACTCAACTAGCAGACTGGGAGTGAGGTGAATATTCCAGTTAATCTGGCTAAAGGAAGGAAGCGGTTAGGCTAAGACTCCGTTACCGAAGGAAGAGCATTATTTATATTTAGGGCACGCCAAATAAAATGTCTCACCTTTGGGGGGATGTTGAGGCTCCACACACCATGCCATTTAACTTTAACAACATTTTGAGTTCCTGATGACGTACCTGGGCTGGTCAAAGCTGGTTGCAGCATGAGGAGATGATATGCACTACGGACTGTGTATGATCCCGTCTTAGAGTACTGCCACACTAATTTGTCCTGGGGTTGTCGGGGACTAAGATAAAGTTGTTTAACCTGTGCTACTTCAAAAGAAAAGGCAGCAGGACCTGTTCTAACAAGGGGATATTCCAACCGAGACCATCCTCTTGCAGTAGAGAGTCAACTGTTGCATTCTCGTCCAGCAGGTTCGACCGAGACCATACCCGAAAACCACACTGTTTAGGTAGCCAACCATCTTTCCAAATCCTCACACTTCTTCCATTCCCAATCCGCCAACATAAACCCTTGTGGAGAACCTGTCTAGCCGCGTGAATACTTCTCCAAGTGTAACTCGGGTTGTAACCGAGAGAGGCCTGCATGAAATCGGAAGACGGATAGTACCCGGCTTTGAGAACTTGAGCTAGCAAAGAATCTTCATAATGCACTAATCGCCATCCCTGCTTAGCTAACATAGCCAAGTTGAAATTGTGAATTTGTCTGAACCCCATACCACCTTCCTTCTTCGACTTGCATAGCGACTCCCAATTAATCCAGTGAATTTTTCTCTGATCATCCTTGTGTCCCGTTTCGGATGAGCATTTCAATTTCCCTACATAGAGATAGTGGCAATTCAAAACAGCTCATAAGGTAGGTTGATAGGCTTAAAGTGCCAAATAAGGCATTCTATCAGACTCTGGATCTTGAATTGCTCTTAACTTAGCAAAATGTAAAGCTCTTCCTCCAATCCCTTAGGGCTAGGACATATGTTGAAGGTAATTATCCCCTTCTAGTACCAATCCGGTCCATGTGCTGGCTTGGCATGGAAGGACGGCTACCTTTTTCGCAGCCATAACTCTTCCCTAAGCATTGAGCTTACGCGAACGAAGCCTCCCAGTCTTTCATCAGGCTACCCCCACTCCGTTAGTCATGACTCCGCAAAGGTACCAAGAAAGAGACAGAGCTTCCGTAGGAATACGGGTAAGAGGAAAAAAGGTTGAAGTTAGTCAGACAAGCACGGTTAATCGCCCGTCTCCAAGGATGCATCGCGACTACCTTAAGTGGACCCCTACCAAAGAAGCCCAGCCGATCCTTTTACCTCGACCGATGGTTCCGCAAGTTCCTCCAAGTCACCAAGGAAGAGGGGGCAAGAAGCCAAGGAAATTGGATGCCCTATCCACCCTCTCAGGCCACCGTCAAATCCTCCACCCAGAAGTTATGACCCCAATGCTCGTTGTGAGTTTCATATGGGTGGAATAGGACACTGGACCAACCGATGTTTCTAAGGCATAGAATCCAGGATCTAATTGATGCAGGCCTACTCAGGTTCGAGAAGGACGAAAGCAAGGTAAGGTTAATAAGAATGCATCTCCAGTAAAGAAAGGGAAATGTTGAAGGAAGCCCGCAGACCGATGTAGCCACTAAAGGGAGAGAAGGGTTGGACTCGTCACTGACTGGGAGACAAAGGTGGGCCACCTTAATTAGCCCATCTTGAGAGGCACAATGGGGGCTTCCTGCCAGTGGGTAACCCAAGCCCAAGGGTATGACGACAATAGAGCGGAACCGTCTGTGGTTGACTCCTATGGGGTCCAAGTTCGATAGATTCTTTCTTTCTCACAGTCGCTTCAGTCGCGGCTTCCTCTGTCGAACCGTATCTGGAAGTTGAAAAATCGAATCCCAGTCCGAAAGAAGAAGAAAGGGCTTGGCTTTCATCCCACGTATATTAACGGAATATCTGTGACACAGCTACCTTGTTCACCGAGATACCATTCCATAAAAGGGTCCAGGGCAGCAAACCATAAGCAAGGAGTCTTCGAGAGCCAGAGCAGGGGAAGGACAAGAGCTATTTTAAGCCAGTCAGCTCTCCGAGCAATTAGTTTGAAAGCGGAATCAGGAAGTAAAATGAGAAAACAAACTGTTTTCTTTCCGGAAGTTCACTTGGCATACTCTTGTCAAGCATCACATCTCTTTCAATCAGTTGAAAGCTTGAAGGCGCAAGGGGACTGATTATACTCCCTAGAGATTCAAGTATTATTGCTAGCAGGGGATTCTGATTAAAATGTCCCATCTCTTGCGAACAGGGGATTCCTCGAAAACACTAGCAATTGATCGGAGAATAACTAGGAGAGAAAGAACTAGGAAGAAATAACTCTAGCAACAAGGAAAGAGAACTCCTAAGAGTAAGAGCAGCCCTTCGTGTAGGAAGGTGTAGGAGCGAAGCCACTCTTGCCCCTTCTTCCACTAGTCTTAGAGCTAGGAACTGGGAAAGAGTAACCGAGAAAAGGCATGAATGAAGGAGGTTTCTAAGGAATGAAGGAGCCTAGTCTATTTGAGGCGGGATGCCCAAGAATAGAAGTAGCCATATGCCGAAAATCGTCTTCTGTGATGTCAGGGAGAAATCGTCTGCTCACTTACGACAAGAGGGCATTATCTGCCATTGATTCTAGCACAACCGATTCGATGTCAAAGGACAAAGGAAAGGCGACAAAAGCTCTTATTCCAACAAGCCCAGAAAAGAAAGAGGAGAAATTGGCTTAATTCTTACCGATGATATTACTAGTTATTCCGACAACAGCTTATGATATCACCCTTTTTAAATTGAAATTGAAATTTAAAGGCTGCAGGGATTTCTATTTAAGAGCCGGGTGAGCAATTTCGTGCCTGGTATTCCTTATTTTTTTGATAGCACAGGTGATCCCTAATAAAAAAAAGCTCGCTTCACTAACAAAGATAGAATGAGTAAGAAAGTCGCTTCAAGCTCAGTTAGTCGTGGAGTGATTTCAGGAGGGTTGGGTTGACGCAAAACGGATTCGAGGTCCTTTGTCGACATGGTTTCAAGCATATTTCTATATAGATCTCTTTCTTTATTTTGGCTTAGAATTATTATTGAATTTCTTTTCAGAATCACACACCTTATGTAGTTACTATTTAAAACATAGGAAACCCTAGTCGAATAGAATTCTTCTTATTATATACCTTTTTCATTACTATTACATCTGTAAAAATACATAGTAAAAGGAAGGTTCTCAATCTGCCTGATCCTGAAAGGATGCATAGTAAGAGAGGAGGAAAGGAGGATTAGAATTACGATTACGCCTTTACTAGTAGCATCTTCTTTTCCTGCTACTCTAGCTATTCTAGAAACTAAATAAAGCCTTCACTTCAAGCTTTGTTTGGGGTGGCCTTTCTTCTTTTGCGGCGTCTGAACTTTTTGAATTCAAAAACCCTTGTTGCTAGACTTTCAATATTGCTAATATCGAGCAAAGAAAAGAGTTTTCTTCTGACTTTTTCTAAAATAAGTCCTAAGTATAAGTACCCGGGGTACTCTAACTCTCTTTTTTTAAGACTAAACCCAGGTAATTGAATAGAGTAGATTCTTACCAAACCAAACAAGCCGTTCCATAATATATAATATATAATATAATAGGCTCCACGAAAGTAATGTTTGTTGGCAATAGGCTGAAGCCCTTTATTGAATTCATTCTCGTATCGGATCAGAAAATAGCTCTGCCTTACAAAACAAAGAGTGGTTAGCTGAAGTGGATTCTCTCTTTTGTAGTAGTAGTAGATGCCGAACCTGCTGTGCCCCATTGACTAAGAAGGGGGCGGGCGTTTGAGGCTGAGGAAAAGGGGTTGAAATGGTGGCGGAGAAGTTTGCTGGTAGAGTTGAGGAGTCTGGGAGACATTGTTTACATGAGGAGGTGCCAGCTGGTTGAACACCGGATAAGAGTAAGCAGGAACCACCTGCAGTGCTTGTTGATTCTTACTGCGAGGCCTTGCCATTGAGTAAGCGCTTGAAGTCAGCTCTTTTCATTGAAAGATCCGGTCTAAGCTAAGCTGCAAGATAGGCTAGAGTCAGAGTTCAAACCACTTCTTTCAATAAAATAAGGTCAGGCATTGACTAATTAGTAAGTCGACTAATTAGTAAGTCAGCTCGAAAGAAGTCAAAGCGGAATAAAGAAGTACTTGCGTATAATAAAGACAATAAAGAATGGCATGAAGGTAAGGACTCAATTTCAATCTAGTTCATCTGGATTGAGAGTGGCTATAATACGGAATATCCGGTCTTCCAGATCCGCTGCTAGCTGTCCTTCCTAAGCAGTTGAATGAATCCCGAGAGAAAGCACTACACTACTTGAATCTTTGTGAACTAGAACAGCTACCGAGATGGTTGACTTTACGGAATGAAACTAGTGAAGTTTGCCTAGAGGCTTCAAGCTAGAAGGAAATAGTTAATAGCACTTGCAAGAGGAGGGAGTAGTGATTCAAGTTCAAACTACTAATAGAGCGAAGTCGGTGCTTGATTCAGTCAGTCAAGGCATTGAATCAAGTCTTTCTTTAGAGCTCATCTGGACTGATTAAATGTTAGAAGAAACTAGGCAATCAAGCAAAGAAAGAAGGCAAGCAAATGAATCGTCTCGGGGATGACTACTTTGCTCTTCCTATCCTAGCCCTATGAGACCTTACATGCTGGTTTCTAGTCTTCTCCACCGGAGGTAACAGTTTGCAGTCAAAACGGTAACGGTTGTTGGTGTCTGCTCATAGCTTCTTGTTCCTCAATCTAATTGATCGTATATATAACTCCGATCAGTACCAGGCTTGGCATTCTCAGGTGGCTTCGCCGCAGGTACCACACCGGTAGTTTATGGCTTCTTCCATTGAGTGAGCGTCTTCGACCTAGTTACTGTATTCTCTCTCGCCTTTTCGAATGAAAACAAAAAGCCATAGCGTACTTTTTCAGGGCTGGGCGAATCTGGCGCTTATAGAGTACAGCGGCACCACGCGAAAAAGTTAAACAAGGCGAAGGGAGTTACCTTTAGACTAGTAAAGGATCGTCAACAAGGGCGTTCTAGTGCGTTGTAGATTCTTATCCAATACTTGTATCATTTGATGATGCCATGTGAATCGCTAGAAAGATGTAAAGTAAAGTGTATGGCTAACCCAATAACGAAAGTTTCGTAAGGTGACTTTCGCATCCGTCATGAAGCGACTAAAATAGCGTATATAGAGTCAAACCGCCCTTCTCCCGCAAATAGCTTCTTCTCTTCCTCTATCTCTATAAATTCATTCCTTAAGGCAGATAGGATTTTTTGAAACTTATATTCTATTACATACGCCAAAGGCAACTGATTCAACAACAGCTATCACATCACAGCTATCTCCTCGCTCTAATCCACTGCTACATGAACTATGAACCATCTGCTCCTATTCCGCTTCTTTCTATACTATATAAGATAATATCTCTTTATTCTTCAATCTCTTCCTATTCTTTTTCACCCCCTTTAGAGAAGACTCCACCAGAACAGGAAAGTCAGAAGTCGATGGTTAAGGTTCCTGTCCCACTTCCCTGGCTAGCTTTAGTAGCTTGTGTACTAGCCTCTTCTATACCAGCTGATTCAATAGCAGGGGATGAAAAAACCGCTCCAAGGACGGCTGGCACCCAACAAGTTGGCAAAGACAATCCATCAGGGAAAGCCAGAAAGTCAGATAGTGAAAGCAAGGGCAGGTTCAAAGAGGAGACTAAGACTAAAACGAAGTCGAAAGGAAGTCGTTCACCTGCATTGGTTGCTAAAGCCCTAAAGGTTCGAAAGCCAGACCATAATATCGAGCTAGCAGCTTAAGAAGCACAGATTTAGAAAGTGGTATAGGTGGTGAAAGTGACAACAGATGCTGCAGCCGCTTCAGAACGCACTGATGCTAAATGACGGACAGAGCTTCTCCGCTACGGCATAGGAGAAGAGGCCTACGCACGTTGAAGTAGGTGTCTAGGCGGAAAGACTAGTGAGAGAAAGAAGGCAAGGTGGGCCCGAGTGGATACTAAAGTGGGTTCAGATAGACAAGAAAAAAGTTGGGCTGAGATCTAGTTCGGTCGGAGTGCCCTAGAGCCGTCCGTGTGGTCCGGTAGGTATTTCCTGTGCTATCCTATTTCTTTCTTGATTCCGTGCAGAAAGAATATGGTTGCTTTTTGTTCCCGTCTACTTCCAACTAACTATGCAGCCCTGTTTGAAGAGAAAGCTGAAGTAGCAATGACTTTTGAATCGGGATTCAATTTAGTACCACCCTTGACCCCCAGTCTCACCTTGCGCCGGCTTAACAATACCGGCACACTTGCTATAACTGCCTTCACACCTACCAAAACTACGTAGAATCATTGTTGTGGTCATTACGTGTCCAGCATTTCACACACAGCCCAATTGAGGGCACAGCTCCTACTCGCTACTCCTTCCGCGACTTTCGGCCTAACAATCATCCTTGGTCCTTATCCACTACGGATTTTGATCTGGGCATTCTTAACCAGATAACATACGATTTTTCCAATTAAAGATCAAGGATCAATCTTAACTAGCTTGCAGTTAACTAAGATAATGATATTATTCCTAGCTTTCCCTTCGATAATAATTATTTCAGGTGTCGCTACCCGAAAGAAAAAGATAAGAAGAAGAAATATGACAATAGCTAAGAAGAAGGAAGGGAGGACCCGGCAACTGATCCCGTACCGTGCTACTGCCTTTTTCTAGGATTCTTTTCCTCACATCGGATTCTGAGCTGGAAAACTGAAGCTTGTGAAATTGCTTGGTACCCTTTGCACTCTTTGCAAGCCTTTGCCCCTTGGACAGATAGCCTTGGTAAGGAGATAAGGAATTTCTACCAGAGAGGAGCTCTTATCTATAAAGAAAGGGCAGACTGCCTTGTCCGCACTGATAGGACAGCTAGCCGCTACGCACCTTTACTACCACCGACTGGAGGCCGGATTTCTACCAGAGAGAGGGCTGACTATAGGCACGGAACTGGCTTTTGACCCTTAGCACAAGGACCTGATCTACTA